TGAATAAACGCCGCCGCCTATTAGTTAGTTTACATTACCAAGTCAACCAAGCCTAACCAAACCGTCATGGTCACGACATGTTGTTTGTTGATATTGATTGAGGAGTTTGATGGAGTTTAGCTGACTTCATCCATAAACCTAGAAAGTCACCGTCACTGGTACTTTGACTCTATAGGTAGGTATCGGTGGGGCTTGCGTAATGTAGTTGTAGTTAAGGCTGCATTGAAGTAGCGCCTTTTTTTTAAGATCTACTGAAGTACCAAAGGCGAACCCGGCTCCCAGGCCGGGACGTCTGGCAGAATGCTTGGCCTCCAGCGCTGGAAGCGAGACCCGAAGGGTGAGCTTCTGGCGGTTAGCTTCTAGTCTGGGCTGGAAGGAGACTTTAGGAATGAAGGGAGGCATTACGGGCCGACTACAAGAAGCAAAGCTTCGTAGACTCGACAAGTCGCTTATAGAATGCCGACTACTAAGTGAAGTTCAGTAAGGGGGGGAAGCGAAGCTTAGCGAGCTTTAGTTGGCCGACCACTACATAAGCCGCTGGCGGAGAAAGCTCTTCGAGCTTCCCTTCATTCGTTGCTAAGCCAAGGTCCCAGGTCTCCGAGTCAGCCCGCGCTTTTTCGAAGAATCCTGCACCCATGGGCATACGGCCTGGCAGGCCTTCCCTTTCCGCCGGAGCTTCATGGGCGTTGCCCCGTTCCCCAATCAGATGTTTGGATGTGAGCTATACTCCGCGAGGAGCCACACGGGCGTATGGCCTTGCCTTGCCATTTGACCTCTCTTCCCGTGTGACTAGGAATGCTCAGTGACAACCTCTCAATTGTCACCGCCTGGCCTCTCTTGCTACCACGGTAGCACCTAGTGTGGTCAGCACCAATCGTGTTCGGGCAACGAAGCTTACACTCATTCACATTGGTTCATCCTGCTATGCCCCGGGCCTTTTGCTCTTCTAACGTAAAAGGTGGCCGGCCATTCGTCAAGGCCCAGGAATCCGCTGGACATCTCAGCGGCGGGATTGGATACCCGCATCCGATCGAAGTTCCATTTGAGTGCCCCCCTAACATAAAGGAGAGCTGTTTCTAGGTGGGTCGCTTCGCGAAAGACATTGCTTAGGACCAACGGGTCACACGACAGGTGCACGATCGACTTTGCACGCTCCATCCTTCGGCCCTTCGCCTATCGGCTTGGCAGGCAAGCTACCGAAGCGACTAGCTTCTACCGGAAGCAAAGCTTTGTAGAAGCTTCTAGAGGCATTCTGGTAGGAAGGCCGACCACTACATAAAGCGTAAGCAAGCACTTGGCTTGGGAGCAAGCTACCTTGATCCGCCTTCGGCTTCGATTCGTTATGCTCAGCAGCTCCAACAAGCCCTAAAGTTTCTTGCCGCCTAAAACTCTGCCAAGAAAGCGCTGCTTTACGTTTGATCCTATGTGCCCAGAGAACGCAATGCGTTCTCCACTTTCGGACCTCGCAAAGAGAGAACGTCTTTTTTCCGATGACTTTCTCTCTCATTCGCGGAGCGAAGAAAGCGGGCTTTGCCCCAGCTACCGCTATCCTTGGGAAACCAAAAGAGCTACCGAAGGAAAGGGATGCAGTCTCTCCCTTGGCCTTTGGAGAGGAGAGGGCAGAGAAGAAAACGTCCTTCGCGCAAGTTTTTTTGCTTCCTGCGCTGGCTTGGCTCTTCGACCAAGGAGGCATTCTGGTAGGAAGGCCGACCACTACATAAGCCGCCATCAGTCCAGGAGAGAAGCAAGCTACCTTTCTTTGATCCACTTTCCCGGGCAGGGAAGAGAACGAAAATAGGCCGCAGATGGTGGCCGTGGTAGATTCGAGGATCTTACGCGGCGGAGCGAACTCTTCTATCGTGTTGCATTTCCTCTGGCGGCGTAGCCGCACCCCCTCGATCCATCGTACTGGAGCGATCCGAGAAGAACGATTAGGGTCATATTCGATCCTTTCTACAATGCCCATAGACGAAGTGCTTCGTTTCAGATCAATTCTTCGCTGCAATCGCTTCGATCCACCCCCTCGGTGAAAAACCGTAATACGCCCTGAGGAATTCCTCCCAGCGGACTTCCCTGTACTCAAAGTGAATTGTCTAAGTGCTCTCCCCTGTAGGCTTTGTCTCATTGTGTATCTCGTAATCATTCGATTCCGTCCGAATTAGCTCCTCCTCCTCCTTCTCCTCCGACGATCGTCGTTGGTCCTTCGTTCGTAGTGGTAAATGTATAGTGTTAAAGCTCACCCCTGCCTGCGAGACGAGAAACGGGCCCCCTCTTTTACATCACATGAATCATCCTATGTTGTCATCCGGGCGGGCCGCCTCCGGTCCGGTAGGGCGGTCGCCTTTACTTTAGAAGTAGCGCCTTTTGAATATGAGTAGGCGACTTGAATGTGTTAAGCATTGAGCTTTTATTTATTTATTTTTTTGAGCCCAATTTGGTTTGGATTATTGGAACCTTCTAGGCAACTCCCATAGACCTTCGGAGGTATGGAATGGTTACCTTAGTCACTAATATAACCGCTACTACTTCTTTGTCTAAGGAATTAGGTAACGAAGGTAGGCAACTCGAAGAGTTGTAAGCGCTACTGCAAGTGGCTGTCCCCTTTAAGGAAACCCATACCGAAGGTGGCACTATAGAAGGATAGCCTCGACGGGGTTCCTGCTATAAGGTAACCGACATAGGTTCACTATGACTATGGTTGTACTTTGCCTCGGAGGTTGTTACCTTTCCTTTCCTTGGAAGGTTCAAATAAATCAATCGGTTCCAATATATTGTTGTTATATACCGAAATACGCTTGCTCCCAAACACAGGTCATGGCATCTGTGGCAGCCCTAGATATTCCTAGTTCAGACAGGACCAGGGATGAGGAGATTTCCCTGTAGCGAGGGGCAGGCCCTGTATCTCGATTTGGGACTGGAACTGTTTCCACCTATGCTTCATTCATTCCGATCCCTATGCGTTACACTCTCCATTCGCACCTAATACCAACACATCCAACTAAATTACATATAACACAATTGCTCGTATAAGATCTCTTCCCCCTACTACCTCCCCTTCTGCTGGTGAATGATCTCAATTTACTGCTACTTATCGAAAAGGAAGGGATGTTCGCTCTGGAATTGCTCTTCCGGTGCTAGAACGTCATATAGCTCTGGCTTTCAAACGTCGAATGAACTCTGCTCCTACTCCCATCTATTTATATTATGCCTACGCATGGACTCCTATCTAGCTACCTACCTCGTTGGTCTACCTTCGCGCACTCTATGTTCCTATACCAGCAAGCACTTGGGCAGAGTCAAGTGTTGCAACGAGCGAAGCTTCAAAAGCGAAGCGAGCCAGCAAAGTACTCCGCAAACTACGGCAGCAAGTGAAGGCGCCCCGCCCTGTGACGTAAGAAGGCGCCGCAACGCGCAGGTTGTTCTGTTGCGACCCGCCAAAGCCAGCCAAACCAAAATCAAATGACTATCCAGGGGTAAGGGGCGCCAACTGTATATTAAAGGGAAGTGAAGGCGACCCTCCCGTGAAGGCTTACAGATAGAGTACACGTCTTCATTGGCAAAAAAGCCCGAAGGGGCCAATATTATACAGCTTGTTGTTGTTTTTCGAGTTCGTGGTCGAGAGTGCGTCTTTGGCTATCAGTCCCTCAGAGCCTACCCCTTTGGTTGTTCCTCTGTTAGGGGCGGGAAGTGCAGGTCTTGTCTGATTCTTGGGAGTAGTATTTCCGGTATCTGTCTTTCTGTCGGGTTAGTAGTCCTGTCCGGAGCGGATTAGCTTTCTTGTCTTCCCTTTGCCTTTAAGCCGGCTAGTCTGGTTGTTCGAGTGAGGCGGGAAGGAGTGGGCTACCTTGTTTGCGAGTTGCCCCTATTCTTAAGCTTAGTGGGTGTTCTGGCTTCTAGTAGTTTCGAGTGAGGGAGTTGCTCTTGGAGCTACCCTTGGAGTAGGGATTGGAAGAGTCTTTCCTTAGTAGTCCTCCGGTGGATGAAGGCACCCGTCAGGGCCTACGCGATTCTTGCCGACCGTTAAATAGCGCCGTTTAGTGGCGTTAGTCGGGAAGTGCTTCCTCGCAAGAAGCTGACGACACAGGGGGCGCGGTATGGGTGTGGGGGGTCAGCAGGGGGGAAGTGAATCCAAGCACAAGCAGAGGGGGGTTCAGCCGGGGCGGAGGTTTCAAAAGGATATGGGGAGTGACGTCCGGCTAAGCTAGGCTAAGCAAGGGTAGTCCAAGCTGGGGGTTATTCATCAGGGGGGAGTCCAGGCCGTCCAAGTCAAGGCTAAGCCGGCAAGTCTGGCTAGTCTGGCAAGTCACAGAAAGGGGGGCAGTCAATCCACGCTGTGCGTCAGGTTGTTTTGGGTCCCTAAGGGAAACCACTCTTCCTCTGCCCTTCCCGTCTTAGCGGCCCTATCCTTTCGTCAGCTTTCTAGCCTCTTAGTTGCGACTCGTTTTGTGTTTGAGTTCCTTTTTTGTAAGGGAAGCCCTTAAGCGGGATTGGTTGGGGGCGGGTATAGGGGTTCACAGGGGCGCACTCAAGACAATTCAAGACAACTCAAGTCCACGTCTTTAGTCAGGAAGTAAGGAGTTGTTGTCCCGAAGGGCCTCATGGGAATGCGCGGATTAGTGGATGGGGTTCCCTTTCTTGAGGGAGGCCCTGACGTGAGGGTAGGGGTGGAGCTTGGTGTTCTCCTTCGGCAAGTTCAAGGAGAGTGGTCTTACTTATAGAAGTAATGGGGACCTCACTTGAAAGAGGTGAAAGGAAAAAGAGAAGATGAATGCAGGAAAGCGGTAAGGCGGGAAGTCGTCTTGTTCCTTCGGGTTGCTACGTCTAGTTGTTGTTGCTCTTCTTGCTTCTGTTAAGCAGTCCCGAAGGCGGCCTCTTTGTTGGGCGAATAGGCTTAGTCGTCTTGTTGCTAGCTTGATGGCTGTGACGAAAGAGCAGGCAACATTTCCTCCGATTCATCAAACCGCAACACTTGATGTTGCCCCGCTTGCTGCTTGCACCGTTCACTACGTTCACTCACTCCTTCAGGAACATAAGAGATCAAATTCGTTCATCAGTCGGTCTTTTGTTATCCCCAAGAGCTACTGCACTACGCCTAGCTTACGGAGGGAAGGAAAGGAGGTATTTTAGACTGTAGCCTACTTTAAGGTTTAAGGCGAGTTCGGCGAAGGATACTAGCCAGACCGAACGGAGGGATGGTTATATAACTCAAGCCTACTGCGGGCACGGGACGGAAGGATTATAGAAGACTCCACTTACTGGCGGGACTTGCGAGGGGCGTGCCTGTCGATCCGGATGGCTGGCTGGTCAGGCCGAGCCAACTCTATGGCGGTGCAACTCGATGATTTGTGGTCTTGGGACTTGAGTTCCTTAGCAGGGCGAGGGCAGTGCCCCTACCCCACCTGAATTCCTTTTGCATTATGGATGACAAGGCGCCTTGTATGTGCCGGTTGTGAAGGCAAAGTAGGAGGCGCGCTAGTATAATGGTTTCAGCCATGCTGCTGAAGAAAGGCTTGCGCAAGGGCCAGGAGACGTATCTGTCTGCCTTGGTGGTACAGGAGGGTCCGAGCCATAAGGTCTAAGGGGAGGCACCCCTTCCTTAAGGAGATTCAGCAAGTGTTGCTGGAGTTTGCGTTTTACCTTAGTTGTTGCCTGCTGAACTGCCACCGAGGAGGGCGGGCGCAGTAGACCACCGAATTGAGTTTTCGCCCTTTGCTAGGCCGCTTGCCTTTGCACCTTACCGAATGGCACCAGCCGAGCTAGCGGAGCTGAGGCAGCGTTAGCTCGGCAAGCGCTAGCTTGGCTGCAGGGTTTACCAGCAAGCCTTTTGGAGCACCAGTTTTGTTTCAGCGGAAGCGCGACGGGAGCTTGCGGCTATGTATTGACTAAAGAGCCCTGAACATAACCAAAAAGAAGAACCTCTTCCCCCTATTGCCGACTTGTTTGATCGGGGTAGATACTTCACAAAGTTAGACTGAAGGTCCGGGTACTATCGACCTTCGTATAGCCGAAGGGGATGAGTCCAATACGACATGTGTCACTAGATATGGAGCATTTGAGTTCTTAGTGATGCCCTTAGTTTGGGGGCTCACCAATGCCTCCTTTTCTTAAAGCTCTTTCTTTCCTCTGCTTTGATCCCCTTTCACTTCTTCCCTTTTTCTATTTGTTTTCTCCTTATGGATCACCTTCTTAAGACTCCTTTTGAAAGCCAATGCTCTTAGGAGGAGGAGCAGATCGACATGAAACTCAGGACGAAAAAAAGAAAGGGGCAGTACCTTCAAAATTCTCAGGCATTGAGTTTGGCAGGGGGTAGGATTGAGGCAGCCCTAAAAGCCGGAAAACTCCCATCCTTGAACGAGCCTACTTCTTCCCATGCACCATCAAGCTAAAATGGTAAACGAGGGAATAGTGATAGGAAGCCTAGCCCTAATAACCCTGGTCCTAAGCCGATAGGGGATGTTCAGACTCTCCATCCTACTCCTCAACAAGGTCAGCTCATGTATCTGTACCCGCCCCCTAACCCTTGTTGGCCTATGTTCAACCACCTACTCGTGTATACAGTCAACCTCAGCCTACTCCCGCGTACGGCCAACCATCCACCTCGATGTTCAACCAGCAACTCCAACCAATGCAGCAGTTTCCGATCCCACAACAGCAAGAATCTATTGGTCAAGGTAGGCGACAAGATAGGCCTCGTCGGGAATTTACCGACCTAGGAAAACCCCTCAGCCAAGTCTTGCCTGTGCTAGTCGAGCAAGGTCTTTTGGTACCTCTTCAACCAAGGCCACACCCCGACCCCCTGCCAAAGAATTTTGACCCCCATGCCAAATGCTTGTATCACCAGAACAATGGTCATTGGACAGATAGGTGCTGGCCGTTGAGGCATGCCATTCAAGATCTGATTGACAAAGGGAAAAGTGATAGTGCAAGACACTCAGGGAACGACTCCCGCCGCCAACATTATGCAGAATCCCCTCCCAACTCATGCTCCACAAAGCGCGACTCCTTCTAACCCGGTAAATACCCTCGATGAAGCCGGTCCAAGGTTCGATCCATCGGTTTTAATCCGTAACGTCCAACAAATGAAGGGTATTACACAAGAATGTAAGGATTTCGAGATGACCCACTGTGTTTCGATTCATCCATCAACACCACCACCCCATTCATACTCCGGCCAGACCCACCCAAAAACCCATTCACTACACCGTTCATCCTACCAAACAACCTCCCTACTCGTCTATTTATTCTCCAAACACCATCACCACGTTCGGCCAATCCATTCATCCTCCAAGCACCACCACCACGTTCGACCAGTCCATTTATCATCCCACCACTCACCCAACCCCATGTCCATTCTCTCTCTCAAATCAACCAACCCATCAAGCCGACCCTCACCACTCCCGTGATTCTCGAATCTTCGAAACCAGTCATCTTGCAACCATTTAAACCAGTGGTGATCGAGCGACCGGATACGCGACGGATGCCATTAGAAACTCAGATGATGAGTATGAAGAGGTCGATGGAAACTGAGCAAGGATGTGGAGAAGTCGGAAATGTGACCCAAAGCGGTCGATGTTATAAGCCGGCTCATCTTAGGTCGGACAATCCTGGGAACGAACAAGAGAGCCAGAATCCCACGCCTCCCGCTACACAACCGGCTAGAAGACCCGAGTACGAAGTGGCCAACCAATTGAAGAGAACTCAAGCGCAAATCTCTATCTGGGAATTGCTCATGACCTCGCCAGCCTTACAACATAGGGGAAGGAAGCACTCCTCCAATGACTCCTCCCAATGAAGACGGATCTGATTGTGCTTTCCTACTCACATCCCGATCCGCTCCAGGCACCACTTGTCAATCCATCCCATCGGCTTAGATTCGGTAGCTCCCCGGAAACCCACCCAACTCAATCATCTTCCGCTTCATACGCTTCCCAAACAGCCTCCTCTCACTCTGCGTCCGAAGCCAGACACATCGGATCCATCATCCTGAGACTCCTTGTCACACTCTCACTTCCGACTCTACAATCCTATGAAGTTCACTCCTTCGGATCCGCCTACCTCCAACAACGGATTCCGCATTACACGATGCTCTGTCCTCCGCTGCAGAATCTGCTGCTCCAGCAAGAAAACGGATGCGCTAACGCGCAACGGCTTTCGCGCTAGGGCGCTCATCCGTTGCTTGTTGGATAAATATTCTTATTCTCAATCTCTGGCCTTTGTTTCACCCTATTTACTTTACGGATGTGAGACCGACTTCTCTTACAGAGCCTTTCTATCTATCTAAATGATAAACAATAAAAGGAAATAATAGGACTTGGATCTCAAGTAAGGAGGATTACCTCGTTCTACAACTTGAGTAAGGCTGACCCAGCCATAGCTGACTCCGGGGGTGTTCAATTCGTTAGGCAAAGAGGTCATCTCCTAGGTCAATGGTCTCTGTCTCAGCTAGCTGCCGTGATAGGAACTCAAAGCCTCGTCATCCGCGGAAAATCAAACTATTGCGTAGCCTTCATACCCCCTTCCGGCACAACAAAAGCAAAGGTTGGCAACCCAGGCTCTCTTCCGTCAACAGATGAGTATGAACTATTTGCATAGCTTCATATATAGGCATAATTTTGACTTTTTTCGATTGGGCTTTCCGAGTGCTTGGCCAGGGTTGCTTGATGTGGCTTTCGAGGCCCTATGTCATTCTTTGGGGAGTCCAGTCATCTCAGCATTGGACTTGACCCGACTAGAACTTGATTCGCGTAGTACGTAGTCCCAGTCTCACTTGGATCGCTTCGAACAACATGGTTCACCTGTTTGATTCGTGGATTCGTTCCTCCCCTGGCGGAAAAGAAACTACTCCTTGCCCCAACAAACCCCAATCCTACCCTTCCCGCCGTACTAGCAACCCGGTCCGCTTCGAGATCAGTTCAATCAGCGGCTAAGTCCGCTTAAGTACTCACTTCCGCTCCGCGGTAAGCATGCGAGTCAATTAGCCCCTTGACCACTTCTGTCTCTGAACTCACTTTTCAAGTCTTACCTTTTCCCCGAGATCGGTTCATCACTCGCAAACCGGCCAGTCAGCGGTTTAGTCAACGAAAAGCAAGTACAATACAAGTACGAAAGGAGCTAACCAACCAAGCTCGGAAAGACTACCTAAAGACTCCTCCGCTTGTACGCTGCAGGTGCTTTCCATTTATTATTCATTCGACGTTTTGGCTGCGGGATTTCGGGTGAGGTACGGTGTCCGGTTCATTCAACCTATTCTTTGTTGGTGCCTGCTCCGATTCTCTAAAACCGAGACTCCGAGACCTACGAATGATTCTTTTACGATCTTTTGGCGGTACCACCACATTCTCTTTCTATTTAAGTAGGTTATAACTCTTTTTAACAGCCTTATAACGAGTTCGGCTTGTTAGCGTCCCGGGAAAGGAAAAGTGCATCAATCGATTATAAATCTATTTTAGTGCATTCGGATACTACTGGTCCAGTTCAGATTGTTAGTCATAGAGTCCCGAAGTACTCCTTCATTCAAAGAGCTTGGCCCGGTTCAGATGCCCATTCCTCAACGGGCTCTCCTCTCTATGGTTAGCTAGCCCCAAAAAAGTCAACAAGGGCAAGGTTAATACTGACTTTTACTGAATGCTCGCTTAAGGCCTCTACGAGTAGCGCTTTCTATTGGCTAGCGGGATTCCTAAAAGAAGAGTGGTTTCCTTTCTTTCAGGGAGGACTGACTTAGATTATGTAATAGACGGCTGGCCCAACAAGGACAGTACGAAGCCTCTCAGATCGCGTTAGAACGACTTATACGCGTTCTTAAGCAATTCAATGCGCATTTATAGAGCGAAAAAGGGCTTTCGAGTGAGCTTGGGGGATTCGATCGAGGTCAAGGATTGGTCTATGCAAATGGTAGTTGCTCATTTTTCTCCACCCATTTTTTCATAATGATCTTCCGATGGATAAGGGGGATCTTCCAGAGAATATAGATCTGCTGGAGAAGAAAGATCCACTGGAAAAG